AATATCTCGAGGTTTGCAGCGATAACTTGGGATATCTACTATACGACCATTAACTAAAATATGTCTATGGTTAACTAATTGCCTAGCTCCAGGAATGGTCGAAGCCATACCTAATCGAAAAAGGATGTTATCCAAACGCATCTCAAGTAGTTGTAGTAGAACCTGACCTGTTGACCCTTTGGCTTTTCCGGCAATACGAATATATCTAAGCAATTGTCGCTCTGTCAGACCATAATGAAAACGCAATTTTTGTTTTTCTTCTAGACGAATACGATATTGAGATCTTTTCCCGGAACGTGATTGGTTTCTAAGATCACTTCCGGATCTAGGTCTTTTACTAGTGAGTCCCGGTAAAGCCCCCAGACAGCGTATTTTTTTGAAACGAGGCCCTCGGTAACGAGACATAAAAACTCCCTATTGAAATTTCATTTTACAGAATAAACTTAACTTAAGACTGAACTAAACGAAACTAAATCTACTGTAGTACTACAAAGAAGAATGAGATGAATTGTATCAATATCCGAATTATTTTGTATATATATATAGGAAGTTGAGGACCCCTTTATTGATTTGTTGCGTAGTGTAGAGATTTCACTGCTCCAATCAAATCCGTTTTTTATTCATAGTTGGAAGTTTCTACGACATAATAGATCGGAAACCCGACATTTTGAAAAGAAAAAGAGGAGGAGTCTTTTCTATATTTGTTGATCTCAAGGAGACAATCATGGAAAAAAATCGAACAAATATAGAAAAGCCGGCTATCGGAATCGAACCGATGACCATCGCATTACAAATGCGATGCTCTAACCTCTGAGCTAAGCGGGCTCACATAACAGAAATTAAGTGCAATAGAACTAACTAACTATACCTATATATATATATATAAAGAATCTTTAAATTATTATTTATATATTATACTTAATTTATAGCATTCATTAGTTATAGCAGATTAGATTAATCATATTAGAGCAGATCGGTACTAAGGAAAGGATAAGATAAGGATGCAATCCAGATCATAATGAGACATTTCTTTGGTTTCATTCAGAAAGGGCGGAGGTAGAACGAAAAAAATCAATATCGACCGTTCCAGTATTCAAAATCGCGCGGGAAAACCGAGAGGGGGGGGCATATGTATATGTGGGATATCTCTATCCATATTGAATTGCAGATACAGAAATGATAGAATCATTTCTGATGGGACAAAATACGGGTCCTCCGATAGAGATGAAAGAATATGGGCGAGAAATGAAATAGGAGTAGGCGCTTTTTCGATATTAGGAATCAGTATCTAATGATTTCAACGGTTCCGACATAAATACATAAATAAATGAAAGAGGGAGATGGGATCACAATGAGATCTTGGTCTCATAAGGGGGTATGGCGAAATTGGTAGACGCTACGGACTTGATTGGATTGAGCCTTGGTATGGAAACCTACTAAGTGATAACTTCCAAATTCAGAGAAACCCTGGAATTAAAAATGGGCAATCCTGAGCCAAATCCTGTTTTCTGAAAACAAGGGTTCAGAAAGCGAGAACCAAAAAAAGGATAGGTGCAGAGACTCAAAGGAAGCTGTTCTAACGAAACGAATGGAGTTGATTAACATTGGTATAGGAATCCTTCTATCGAAATTTCAGAAAGGATGACCCTATCCTATATACGTACATACTGAAATATCAAACGATTAATTACGATCCAATTCCATATTTTTTTATATGAAAAGTGTAAGAATTCTTGTGAATCGATTCCAAGTTGAAGGAAGAATCGAATATTCAGTGATCAAATAATTCACTCCCCGGATAGATCTTTTGAAGAACTGATTAATCGGACGAGAATAAAGATAGAGTCCATTCTACATGTCAATACCGACAACAATGAAATTTATAGCAAGAGGAAAATCCGTCGACTTTAGAAATCGTGAGGGTTCAAGTCCCTCTATCCCCAATAAAAAGAAAAGAGTCCGTTTTACTACCTAACTATTTAGCCTCTTTATTTTTATTTCGTGATCGGTTCCAAATGAGTTATGCTTCTTATTCACTCTACTCTTTCACAAAAGGATCCGGACAGAAACCTTTCTTTCTTATCACAAGTCATATTATATATACGATATACTTACAAATGAACATATATAGGCAAGGAATTTCCATTATTAAATCATTCAGAGTCCATACCATTACGCTTACGCTGACAAAGTCTTCTTTTTGAAGATCCAAGAAATTCCAAGGCCTAGGTAAGGTTTTGTAAGATTTTTTGAGTCCCTTTAATTGACATAGACCCAAGTCCTCTAATAGGATGATGCATCCGGAATGGTCGGGATAGCTCAGCTGGTAGAGCAGAGGACTGAAAATCCTCGTGTCACCAGTTCAAATCTGGTTCCTGACACGTGGTTAATGTATCGAATGGATACTCATCCAAATGAATCGATATGGAGATCGGGATCCATATTCGTTAATAGTCTAGACCGGGATACATACTTATCCATCTAGATATATACCACCCCC